ATAATTATCTATGACTGTTTAGGTCTCTAGCATGACTGACTACTTGATCAAATGTGGAGGAAAGTGGGAGAAATGGCCGATACTACTGGAAGGATTCCTCTTTGGATAATAGGTACTGTAACAGGTATTGTCGTGATCGGTTTAGTTGGTATTTTCTTTTATGGTTCATATTCCGGATTGGGATCATCCCTGTAATAATAAATAATAGGATGAATTAAGTTTTCGAAATGAAAGCATAAGAACTCAACAGGGATCCACTCTTTCTTTGATGAATTCGAGGGGGTCCCGTTGAGTTCTTCCTAATCAGAATCTTTTTGTAAGGGATTCAATAGATAACTTTTTTGTATGTTTCAAAAAACTCCTTTTTTTAAGAATGTTTTTGAAAAATGAACTTCATTAATTCGTTCAAAACATTTTTTTATTTTTTATTTTGGATAATATCTGTCGATACTTTTGCTTTAAAGTTGAACGAAAAGTAAAAGAAAGAATAAATCACTTGATTTAATTCTTCTGGGTGGCGCAATAATATTGTATTCTACGAATTTTATTTTGCAAGAATTATTAATTATAGAATATATTTTCTAGCGGTCAAATATTCTGTAGAACCGAACCTTTTTGATACTATACTAACGGAATCTTACTCTAAATAGATTTTAAATAGATTTTATTCTGTAAATAATATAGAATTATGATTTAATTATTATTATTATTTTTTTTCAGTTAATTAAGGAAGTTTATTTAGTGAATTAAATTCGCGCTCTTTTTTGTTTGTCCATTATTTCACTACGTATCTATTTCGATATAAACAATAAGGAATGGGACTCTAGGAAAAGACAAATTATCCATCCTAGAATCCTGTTTTCCCTATTTCTACTTTACTTAATATACTATATAAAATTCTCTGCCTAGTTTTTTTTTTTAGGTTTAGTATCGAGTGGAATTTAATTCTATTACAATAGAAAAGGATTAATATATTTCTATTCTATCTATTCTAGCGCATAGAAATGTGAAAACAGCGACATAATCATATGTTCGAATTAATTGTAGAGTTGAAAAAAAAAAGACAAGAACCAAAGTCAAATACTCTTCTTCACAATATACATACTATGACTGACTAGTTCTACGGTACAAGGAATTCGTTAAATAGAGGAGAAAAAAACTAGAAAAACCAAAAGGTCTTTCCATAATTTATCAACAAAAATTTAGTTCTTTATACCTAAAAATTCATTTCGGACAATTGAACCTTTTCAAATTGTTTCTTTTTAAGAACCAAAAAGATTTGTGCCAAAACAATAGATGCCAAGAAGAACAACAGACCTTGTACACGTAACGGATCTTGAAGCACTATTTCTGCATCCCCCTGACCAAATCCACCCACATTAGGATTACTCGTTAATGGTTGATCAAGTTTGATAGATTCACCCTCTGAAACAAGAAGTTCTGGTCCTGGTGGTATAATATCAAGCACTTCACGTCCATCCGATGCATCCACTATGGTTATTTCGTATCCACCTTTTTCTTTTCGTAAAATTTTATTTACTATACCTGTTGATGTAGCATTATAAACATTATTATTACTCTTGCTCCCGTCGGGATAAATCTGACCCCTTCCCCTATTCCCGCCTACGTATATAGGATATTTTAAGAAGTGAACATCTCTCTTAGTATCGGGATCTGGAGAAAGAATAGGGAAGGTAATTTCACTATATTTCTTCCCAGGAACGGGGCCTACCACAAGAATATTTTTTTTTGTGGGACGATAGCTTTGAAAAGACAAATTACCTATCTTTTCTTTAATCTCGGGCGAAATACGATCAGGAGGGGCCAATTCAAAACCCTCTGGTAAAATAAGAACAGCACCTACATTCAAAGCCCCTTTTTTACCATTAGCAAGAACTTGTTTAACTTGCATATCATAAGGAATTCGAACAATTGCTTCAAATACAGTATCGGGAAGTACCGCTTGTGGAACCTCAATATCTACAGGCTTATTAGCTAAATGGCAATTAGCACATACAATCCGCCCGGTAGCTTCTCTCGGATTTTCATAACCCTGTTGAGCAAAAATGGGATATGCATTTGAAATGGGTGCTCGAGTTATTATATATATCATGAACAATACGGAAATGAATCGGGTAATCTCTTCCTTTATCCAAGAAAAAGCATTTCTAGTTTGCATGGTCCAATCATTCATTCTGAAAATTTCTACAATAAGATTAGGTAGGTTACTGGCATAGTTCCCTATCCATTATTCTGCTATTTACTCAAATGATTTTCGATTTTCCTAGAATATAGGAAGAATACGAGTAGAACGAAAAAGAATAAGTCAATTTTTTAATGTTTAGCTTTTAGATACAAAAAACCAAATTTTATAATTGGATCAGTGGATCGTTTTTTCAGTCATTCATTGAATGATAAATCACTACAAGTGACGGAGATACACGATTTAAATAACGGAAAATCCAGTATTTTAAAATTGTATCTAAAATCACTGGAAAAGTGGAAACAAGACCAGATATGATTTGATCATTCTGAGTAAATCCAAAATCTTTATAGACAGACCCAATCATTAGTTCCCAACCATGAGTTGAATGGAATCCTATACATAAATCAGTTAATAAAAGGATAGAAAAAGCTTTTATTGTATCACTTAAGTTATATAGAAATTCTTGAACCCAAGAGTTAACAATAATGAGTTCTTGATTACCCCTAATAGAATAACCACTTAGAATAAGGAAACATATTATATTTGTACAGAAATGCAAAATCGTATGCATACGGTCTTGGTTGTTCGTCTCCATCAATTGGATGGTTTCTTTGTAGATTTCCATACGAAGATTTTGTAAATGTGTTTCCGGGTATTCCTTTAGCATTTCATCCAAGAGGAACAGTTCCTCGAACTCTATAAATTTCTTTAAAATCGTTTTTTCTTGAATAATATTCAAGAAAATTTCGGATTGTTTCGTATTCCACCAATTAGTAATCCAAGATTCCAGACTTTTCTTAAATGTAAAAGAGATGCACCAGGGCAAAAAGACTATAGATGTAAGACATAGAAGGGGAATGAATGCTTTCTTTTTTGACATTTTTCGTCTTTAATGAACTCAGTTTCATCTCATTTGTCAACTATAACTATATAGAATAATCATTTTTCTATCAAGCATAAGTTCTATTACAAGTATATACAAGTAATAGAGCCTAGCCTATGTATCAATTCTCGCTTTTTTTATTTCTAATTCGGAAGTTTGTTTTTTCCTTTCATTTGGAAATTGGAAATAAAGAATACAAAATAATACAGAAATCAAAAAATAAAAGCTTTCTCTAAGAAAGCTTTTATTTTTTTGATACAACGATTTCCATTGGTAGACTCAAGAATCTGGAACGATTTCCATTGGTAGACTCAAGAATCTGGACAAGTCCCAAGCTTTTTGTATAACGTTGCGTGGAGTCCTATCATAATCAACAGGAGTCAAAGGAATGGTCCCCTGTTCTCTTGTTTGCATATAAAGGACACCACTACTGGGTTCTGGGTTAGGGTTAGCTTGTAGTATGAGGGACTGAATATCTTCCATACGAACTCGGAGAAAAATACGACGATATGTTCCAGGAAATCCGTAACGAAAAAAACACACCATTCTATTTTTTTTATCGAAAAAATTATAACCACTCCCCACATTCCAAAAAATTAGAAGCCACCAATGTAAACTTAGAAAAAGACCTGCGATTCCATAAAAAGTCAGGGTGACCCCTTGTGGCAAAAAAGGAACGACAAATTCAGATGAAATCAAAGAGAAAAAATGTCTACCATAATAACTGGAAACTGAAATATATAACACCCCCAATGAACCTAAAAGAGTGAAAGAAGCCCAGAAGAAATTGATTGGTTTTCGGGACCCCGGTACAATGTCAAGCCATGCGTCTTGTGAACGACAACCATGTTTTTCTGATCCCCAACTAATGAATTTTGGAACATTAACCAATAAAGCAGACATTACAATTAAGACAAGGCCCACTAAAAACACATAAACGTTTATCATAAAATGGGTACCTCAATTTCATATTTGTACCTGTTATTTTTTTTTTTTGTTATATTAATATTTTTGTTGTTATATTAAATACTCCTTATCTTATTAAGGTAATATAATATTTATAGTAGTACTTTTGCTTTTATCTAAAAAATCTTGTTTTTTTGAACATGAAGAAATAAAGAAGCCATTGCAACTGCCGGAAATACTAGGCCCACTAAAGGAACAAAAAGGGAAGGTAAGTTTATCATAAAATGGGGTACCTCAATTTCGTATTTGTACCTGTTATGTTATTTTTTTTTTTGATTGGTATATTAATATATAATATATATTTTGATTTTTATTATATTTAAAGATAGTCTATAATCACTCGAATTCATATAGACTTATACTAAGTCTATATGAATAGAGATGAATAGATAGATCTATTATATACGGAGTATACATAATTAAGTATATAATATAATAAATCCATAATCAAAGAAAAAAATGAATAAGATTGATTAAGAATCAAAAGGAAAAATCTAAAAATAATAAATGTTTTATTAAAGATAAAGAGTGTAGAACGAAATAACTTGATTTATTTTGCCCTCTATTTCTACAAGAAACATGTGATAATAAATGTTTTTATTATATTATTCTTAGTATTTTTCTATTCTTATCTTATTACTTTTGTGTGTTCTAATTTTATTTTTGTATAATAATAATAATAATTTATTAAAATTCTATTTGAAGTTCCAAATTGAAAACAAAAAAATGAAATTAGAGTCTGAATTATTTTTCAGTTTGAGTCAAAGGAAAGAAACCATTGAAATGAAATAACTCACTTAAAACCTCTTTTAAATAATTACGTGGTACGATTGAATCAAATGAGCCCTTTTCGAATAAAAAATCAGCCGATTGTGAACCTTCGGGCACTTCTGTATTCAACGTTTGTTCAATTACTCTTTTACCTGCAAATGCTATGTAAGCATCGGGTTCGGCAATAACGATATCCCCCAACATTCCAAAACTAGCTGTTACCCCACCAGTAGTGGGAGATGTAAGTATCGATACATAGAATAACTTTTGATTGATTTGATAATTATATAAAGCAGAAGAAATTTTAGCCATTTGCATTAAGCTCAAACTTCCTTCTTGCATACGCGCTCCTCCAGACGCACATACTATAATAAGAGGTAAAAGTTGATTGGTAGCATATTCAATCAACCTTGTGATTTTCTCACCCACTACGGATCCCATACTACCCCCTATAAACTGAAAATCCATAATACCAATTGCTACAGGAATACCATTTAGTTGACCTGTGCCTGTTTGAACCGCCTCCAGTAATCCGGTTCTGTTTTGATAAGAATCAAGACGATTTAGATAATCGTCATCTTCATCTTCATCTTCAGAAGGTTTGTCTTCCGAACTATTTTCAGAAGAATCATTTTCAGAAGAATCATCTTCAGAAGGTTTGTCTTCCGAACTATTTTCAGAAGAATCATTTTCAGAAGAATCATCTTCAGAAGGTTCGTCTTCCGAACTATTTTCAGAAGAATCATTTTCAGAAGAATCATCTTCAGAAGGTTCGTCTTCCGAACTATTTTCAGAAGAATCATTTTCAGAAGAATCATCTTCAGAAGAATCATCTTCAGAAGAATCATCTTCAGAAGAATCATCTTCAGAAGAATCATCTTCAGAAGAATCATCTTCAGAAGGTTCGTCTTCCGAACTATTTTCAGAAGAATCATTTACATAAAAATAATTTTCAGAAGAATCATTTTCAGAAGAATCATTTTCAGAAGAATCATTTTCAGAAAAATCAAGACTATTTTCAGAAGGTTCGTCTTCCGAATGCGAATCCGAATTCCATTCAAGGGGATCCACAGAGAACATGTCTTCATCCATAGGATTCCAAGTACCCGGATCAATCAAAAGTTCGATTCGATCTGAACTGCTCATTTTCAAATGAGATCCACAGTATTCACAAATATTCATTTTTGATTTAAAATATTTCTTATAATTGAGACCATAACAACTGTCGCAGGAAACCCACAAATGCGAATAATCTTTAATCAAACCACGATGATTTGTATCATTTGTGATAGTTATTATACTAGTACTCTCGATTTCACTACTATTTTGGACCTTATCACAAATGTTAAAGTCACTATCATTGCTATGATCTAAAATGTCACTATCATTGCTATCATTGCTACCATCTAAAATGTCACTATCATTGGTATCATTGCTACCATCTAAAATGTCACTATCATTGCTATCATCTAAAATGTCACTATCATTGCTATCATTGCTACCATCTAAAATGTCACTATCATTGCTATCATCTAATGATGTCATAAAATAAAAATTATTTAAAATGTAACTATCATTGTCACTATCATTGTCACTATCATTGTCACTATCATCTAAAATGTCACTATCATCTAAAATGTCACTATCATCTAAAATGTCACTATCATCTAAAATGTCACTATCAATACAGATTTCAGAACGAAGATAACTTTCAATACAACTATTAATGTTATTAATCCAATTATATTTAGTATCATCTCTGTCATTATGATCATTAAAACTTTCTGGTTCATTTAAAAAAGAATGATTCTTGTCAATCTCCAAAATTTGATTTTCAATATCAAAATATATGGAATAACTATTCCTATTACTACCCCTAACTAAAAAAGTTTTATCAGATAGGAAATTCCGTATGTTCCTGACATCTACTAAATAATCACCATGGCTATAACTAGAATTCTCACTATTTTTTTTCCAATTATGACTAGTATTCTCCATATCAGTTAAAATAGATGGGTCTTCGTTTACACTGTTATTTTCAATAGGACCAAAACTGTCTATTGATTTACTTAAACCACACCTGTATTCTAAACCCCTATTAAACATCATTGAATTGAACCACCATTTTTCCATAGAGCTTTTTTCCTCTATTTACATGAAAATACAATAGATGAATAGTCATTTAATTTAAGTATAGATCACTAGGATTAAACCGATAATAATAATAAGGAGCGAGTAAGTATTTAAAAAACCATTTATAACTATTTGTAATCTAAAAATTCGATTCCCTGTTAATAACAGGGAAATGCGAAATTAGGTATGAATAGAAAATGAATTTCTTTAAGAAAAAGAAAAGCTAATCTTTATTCGGATATACTATTTATATTCAAATAGGTATTAGGTATATATCATGAATAGATAGGATCTGGGACGGAAGGATTCGAACCTCCGAATAACGGGACCAAAACCCGTTGCCTTACCGCTTGGCCACGCCCCATTTTTGATTCGACACTAATAAATACTATTATGGGTTGTTCGTCAATTCCAGTTCTAAATTTATTCTAATTTATTCGATAGAATAAATTAAATTGTTACTAGAATTTGGATATGCATAAATATCGAATTAAACTTAATTGATTGATCATTACATAGAATTCAATTAAGATATTGTATGAATATATGATTTCTTCAATTTTTGATTTCAGAATGAAACTGTTTTGAACTGGATAAGTTCAAATGAAAAAGGAATTGGGGGTATGATCTTAGTTGATTCATTTTTTTAGTTTTTTACTGAATTTCGTAATATTCCTATCTATAAATAGAAATTCAATAGTTGACTTATTTATATTCTATTATTTTCTATTTTTTCTTTTCAAATTATTTTTTTTCTATTTCATTTTAAATTTTTAATTTAAATATAAGAGTATAATAAATAAAAATGATAATAATAAATCAAATTATATAAATTATATATATATAATAAATCATATCATATATAATTATATATATAATAATATATAATAATAAAATAACATAATATAAAAAAATACAAAAAAAATGAGAATAAAAAAAAAGCAAAAATACAATTTATTTTCTTAAAGAACAACATTTTTGTTATGCTTAATATCTTTAGCTTGGTCTGTATTTGTATTGACTCTGACCTTTATTCAAATAGTTTTTTCTTGGCAAAATTACCTGAAGCCTACGCTTTTTTGAATCCAATTGTAGATTTTATGCCAGTAATACCCTTACTCTTTTTTCTCTTAGCTTTTGTTTGGCAAGCTGCTGTAAGTTTTCGATAAGATCTTTAATTTGAATAATGTCCGAAAAAAATGAAGAATTTATTCGAAAATAAAAAGGATAACATTTTAAAAGATCAGATAAGTTTTACAGCGTGAATCCTTGATTCCAAATATTAAAATTTTTGGATAGACAATAAAAATCCGGACCATCTCATCATTTCTGTTTTTTCCATTAAAAAATGAAAATTCTATTATTCGATTCGAGTCCACCACCAATACCTAGATCTTGATCGTGGATATGAAAAAAAAAATTGGGGTAGACTCAATTCTTACTACAAATCAATTTCCTACGTTTTTTTTTTTGAAATTACTTCATTTCTTATAAACTTAGTATCAAAGGAAACAAAATATGAAATAGAAGAGAATCGATTCTCTTTCTCTGTCGTTTTTTTTTTTTAATTATCTTGGAGATTTTGTAATGCTTACTCTAAAACTATTTGTTTACACGATAGTGATATTCTTTGTTTCTCTTTTCATCTTTGGATTCCTATCTAATGATCCAGGACGTAATCCTGGACGTGAAGAATAAGAAAATCTTTTTTTTTTGCTTACTTGTGCTGGATTTTGAAATATATTTTTTTTTTTTTTGTTTTTTTATCTATTTTACATCTTTAACTAGTAAAAAAATTAAACAAAGAGAGAAGAAAAAAAAAGAAACTCCATAACTTCAAAAGAAAAAAATACCAAATCATCAATAAACGGAAAGAGAGGGATTCGAACCCTCGGTACAAAAATTCGTACAACGGATTAGCAATCTGCCGCTTTAGTCCACTCAGCCATCTCTCCCCAATTGAAAAAAAAAAAAGAATTATTATGCTTATGATACATCGCATAAACAAAAAGAACAAAAAGAAAGTAGGGCTCGAAAAAAGCCTTCTTTATATCTTATTTGATATTCATTGATAGTCATTTGATATATCTTATCTGTCTTTTTTTTTTTTCAATTTATTTATTTATTATATATTTATTTATTATATATATTATTATATATAAATAAAGAGAGTTGATTTTATACCTTCAGCAAAAATAAAATCAAAAAATAAGATTCGCCCCCTTTTCTAAATTTCATTAGGGGGCCCCTTTACGAAACACGTCAACACTCTAATTATCGTAAAATTATGCACCTATTACATAATTAGGACGGATTCCCTTGTTCGACAAAAGATCCTTTTATATACAATAATGGTATTGTAGCGGGTATAGTTTAGTGGTAAAAGTGCGATTCGTTCTATAGATCCCTTAATAGTTAAGGGGTCCCTTGCGTGATTCATATCACGATCAAAAACTTTATTTCTTACTTAAAGGGATTTAATCCTTTATACCTCTCAACGAACGATTCGAGGAATAATACACATTATCGTAATTTGTATACAATTTAGATTAGAATTGAGTCTAAAATTATGAAACATAAGTTTTTGCAATTGGATCCAGGGAGAATGATATAGAAAATGAGTTTCCAATCGTAACTAAATCTTCCTTTTTTTTTTTTATTATTTGTTTTGTATAGGAGAAATTGAAGCAAAATAGCTATTAAATGATTTTTTTAGTTTACTAGAAAGATCAACATATTTATTAAGCTCGACGGAAATTTTATTCTTTTCCTAAAGATTCTCTCAAATAGAAATAGAGAACGAAGTAACTAGAAAAAAGCGGATTGTTCTAATACTCCTTTTCTAGAGGGATCATCTAAAAAGCAACGTGTTTTAAATGTATTCATACCGAAAGGCTGACATAGATGTTATGGGTGATTTGTTTTTCATGTATTCCATCTATCTCTTAAATTATTCTGTAAAGGAGCTGAATGAAACAAAAGTTTCACGTTCGGTTTTGAAGTAGAGACGTTCATTCATGAACGTCGACTATAACCCTTAG